TTCGCTAGCCGATCTGTCAGTTCTATAGGGTATGAAGCTCTTTCCTAGTATTGGGTTCAGGAATTCATGCTCGCAGGTAAAGAGACTAAAGAAACAAGAACAGAAACAGTCTCTTGAAAGAAGGGAGCATTTGCCCACTCTGTGGTACATGAGCTCCTCGTCCAACTTACTGTCTTCCGATTTCATATCAGTTACAAGCTTGTCATTTCAATCACTTGCTACCTTTAAAGGAAAGCAGTTCGCCCATTGAATCGATTAATCTAAGTCCCCTTCCTATAGAGTGAACGTGAAAGCCGGTCTATAGTCCACCATGCTAATGGAATGTCAGTGACACAAGTAGTAAATTCATTCGTTGACAGGAGCGAGCAGAAAGAGAGAGCGTAAAGAGGGTCTTATCATGAATATTGGCCTGCTTTCCTTTCTCCTGTTGCAGTAGACTACAGTCTTACCACTATAATAGAAATAGAAAATAGGTCCAAAAGCAGGAAGCACAGTCAGGAAGGTAAGTTAGAACTCTTTTCTGAATTCCTATCTATAAAGTCAGGCTTGTCTATACAATACAACAAAGTGAGGTAAAATCATTAGTTAGGCTAGTGGGAAAAAATGACTCTGTTTCCGTCTTTTGAAAGAAGTAAGGTGTTCTTCCTTCATCCTCCATCCACACTATGAGGGCCGGCCGGAATATGTTTGGCTGTTCAATAGCCAATTCCATTTCGGTTCATTTTGGTATGCTGGGAAGATGAAGAGATGAACTTTGGAATTCAGTTACAGAGAAATTCAGCAAGAAGCTTTCGGGTTGGAAAGGTGCCCGCCCTATTAGGTCAAGCTGGTAAGGCCTTGTTTTTAATGAAATCCACCCTTCAAAGCTTGCCTTTATTCCCTCCTTGTCCGGGGTCCCGAAAGGAATGGCTGCTAGGATTGAAGGAATTCGGACGAGATGTCCACGGTCTGGTGTTGGATGGAGAGACAGAATTCATCTCATCGCATGGGAGAAGGCTCTCCGAAGCTTCGATTTGGAGGCTTGGGCTGGAGCTCTAGCTAGTTGGACTAGAAGCTAGTTATTCCGGTCTACTTGTTGGGCAGGCCGGCCCTCCTTCATCCCTTCGTTCCAATCCATCCAGACAACTATGGCAACCCGTACTAATTGCCCTTGCACTGATACCAGTAAGGGGAGCGTCGGCCAGGGGAAAAATCGCACAGACTTATATACAGGGGAAGGACCTTAGAATCTTGTATAAGAAAGGAAAGATTTCAAAAAGCAGATTAGGTACTTCCAACAGGAGAATAAGAAAGGAAGAAAGAAGAGTGGAGAAAAAGGGAAATGGAATTCTTCACAAAGGGAGGGAACGCAAGGGGGACAGCACTAATAAATCGGAAAAGGGGTCAAAGGAAGGGACACATCTTGATAGGGCAACAACCGGGGATAGGATATGGAAAGAGATCAACATGTTTTCTCGAACGAACAGATTTACACCGTCAATGACAGCGCACCAAGGGAACAACGGACAATCACGGCAAAGGCAAGCACGAATGCTGCTGCCTACGAGACCGGAATCTTACACTGTGCGCAGAGAACCCCTCTCACTTTAGACAGAGAGGGAATGACGATGGGTAGCCAAACCGTGAGGCGAAGAACTCAACCGCTATACACGAGGGAGCAAGTGGAAAGAGTAGAGCAGCACCTTGCCGTAGAGAGGGTCCTAGAAAGGTTAAGAGTTCTGCACCGGTTGGAGTGGAATAGGAATCTAAAACAGAATTCGATCAATTGGCTTTAACGAACCTATTTCATTAGAATGATCGAAGAACCCGCTTATCTATAGAAAGAGGGAGAGAGAATGAGAAATCACTCGACTGTTAAGGAGAGGAGGGGAGAGTTCGACCGCCCTAAGCCAACCAGAACGGCAAAGAAGAGTTCTATTCGGCGACCGGTAGGGAGAGGAGAGGATGGGAGGAGAGAACGTCGACCATAAGGGAGACAGCAGTTACTTCGATGTGAGCAGAGTGCCCATTTCCTTACTTAGACTAACCTTCGTTTAGAAAGTCTCTCCCCTCGCTCTGACTCTTCCCATACTAAGACTTTTGTTGATCTACCTTTGACTTACTTCCTATCTCTACCCTTGATCCAAGGTAGCCGAAGGACGGATTTTTACTAAGCTTTGCTGAAAAAAGCTGCAAACTTCAGTTCCGAAACTTTAGTCTTAACTTCGTTTAGTCAGAAGAACTTAGAACGGCGGTAGCAGGGCGAAAGGCAAGGTCACATCCTGCCGTCATAGCTTGCCCCCCATTGCTTCGTACGAGACAGAAAATCAAAAATGGAAATAGTGAATCAAGATCTAGACTATCCTCTATCCGGATATATATGCCCCTATGAGCGACTATGCCGATCTTTATATGTTTTGGCCACGTGCGTTTCCGCTAAGAAGAAGAAGGTTTGGATCTTTAAACCTTAAGAGGATGCTATCGAATGTGCTCTTGGCGCACGTGAGGGATGTGACCTATGTTAGGTCCATAAGATAGCACAGCTTTTGGTGTTCTATGATTCACCTCCGAATAATGAGTAGATAGGGAAGAGCTTTTTCTTTTTCTCTTCATAGAAGACTGATGGGTGGAGCAAGAGGTCAAATTACTATAGAAAGAAGAGTTGTAAACTATAGGACTTCTTTTTCTAGTAGTAAGATTTAGGGTTTTTTCGTTCCTTCTCTTCGATAAGAATATCGATTTGAAATGATAAAAATTCCTCTTGATTCTCTTGTGTTCAGCGAAAGAACTGCCTAAGCATACTTTTTCGGATCCAAACTTCTTTGTTCTTTCTAAGTCTTCGTCTTGCATAGAAGAACGCAACTGTTGCAAAAACGGGTCTTTCAGTAGTAGGCGGCATCCCCTCTTAGTTTTAAGTAAGCGGAACCATTCCGTTTTGGTTCTTCTCCACATTCTTACCGGGCTATCCAGGGATTTTCCTATGATTTTAGAAACTGAAATTTCGATATAGAAGGATCTCCTTATTTCTGAATAGATTATAGCATCATTTTCTTTCAAAGATATGAAATCACCTTGGGAAACTTGAAAAGAAGTAATGCTGACTATTACATTATTCACACAAAGCCTTCGATGACTTATCGGCTGCCTTGCTTGAGGAAGAGTTTCACTAAAATGGAGACGAACCGGAATAACGTCCGATCTTGTTTCTGGATTGAGTGGAAAAGGGATATATGAAGTTCGTTCTGTTCCTCTATGCATCTCTGTGATGGGTAAATCTCCATGAAAAAGGGGCAACTTTCGTGTAGTTTGTAATTGGATGTAACTATTCAGATTTTTTCGAGAATAAATCATTCTCTTAACAGATCTCGTCTTGTTCCTCAATCTTCGAAGAATGCGGCGTTGTATTATTGTAAGTTCCCTGTTCCAAACATTTCCTTCAAGTAGACGACAAGTTTTAAATCTTAATGCAGGCATTCCTCCCTCACATGCATTTGCAACAGATTCTTACCAAGACCGGTAATCCCCATAGACACACGGCCATTCTCGGCATCTTCACTGTTGCCCCTCTTCTCAAAGCCTTTCGAAATGTCAATGTGACATTTTCTTCTTTCCCCGGGATACTATTGGCTTACTCTTCTTTTCCTTCGGCGAGGATACCTTAGTTCCAATCGTTTGAGGAAAGTCGGCATTCTTAGTTGAAAGGAAAGGACTTCTACCATGAACGGACTCTTTGCCTTGGGGAAAGAACTTCCTTGGCTTACTAATGACCACTTCGAGAAGAACCTATTTGAAGTCTAATGCCACATCTGACTCAACAGCTCCTTCTTCCTCTGAGAACTCTACTTTGATTCCTGCCTCCACTACTGGTGTGTCTTCTGCCGTTCCCAGTGCTTCCCTAGTGGCATCTTCACTCATGACAGACTCAAGCATCGAGTCTTCATCGCTGTCACAGGCTACGGCTTTGCAGTCCTACACCACTGCATCTGGTTCGTTGTCCTTTGTGAACCCGAAACCATTGTTGCCCTCTTATCGGGTTCATGGACCGACTGCAGGACCCTCGGCATCTATTCCACAGCCCTCCAGTCATGTTTTCATGCCTTCCCCACAGGTATATACCACGGTTCCCTCTGCTGCCTTCTCACCGTTATACACCATGTCTTCCAATGCATCTCCTCAATCTTTCCCTTCCACCTACCAGAACCCATCATCCTTCTCACCTGCGCCCCTTCTTGCTGCACCCATCTCGTATCCATAAAGCTAGACTGACGCAACTATCTTCTCTGGAAATCGCAGTTTGAACCTATACTCATCAGTAATGATTTAATGGGCTATGTGTAGGGGACCTTCCCATGTTCCCCTCAATTCATCAGTGATGCCGAAGGAAGGGCTCATCTCAACCCCGCTTATAGTGCTTGGGTGAGAACGGATCAAAGTGTTCGCTCTTGGTTGAACGCGACACTCTCAGTGGACATGTTGACGGAAGTCTACAATAGAATATGAAAACAAAACATATATGGATGTTTGGATGGCTTTAGAGCAAAGATTTTTTTATCAGTCCACGGCTAAAGAAATGAAATTGAAGTTCGATATTCAGAATAACAGGAAAGGTAACAAGCCTATGGATGCCTATTTACGGGAACTGAAGTCTATGGTTGATGCCTTGGCTGCTATCAACTCTCTTCTATGTCCCCAAAGTAGTTTTCACTACAAAGCCCTTTGAATATGAAGCTTTTGTTACAACCATCTCCGACTCTAAGACTGTTCCATCGTTTGAGGAGCTGCGGACTAAGGTCCTTAACCAAGAATCGCGTCTTCATCGCATACAAGCTGCACAACACAGTGAGCAGCAATCAGCCTTTGTGTCTCAGACTTCAGCTGCTTCTGATAATCGTTCCTCTCGCTCCAACTACAATGGAGCTCGCAACAACAATGGGCGAAATCAACAACTGATTCTACGCATTGCTCTTCCAAGCCCTTATTCCCAAGTCACCTTAACTAGTTCTCCGCACCTGTCTGTAACGGACCCTCTGCCTTTAGCTACAAATAAAGACTCTCAAGAATGATGGGACTGTCTTAGAGGCCTGAATCCTTTGGATAGTGGTCAGGAAGATACCTTTAACCCCTGAACACACTGGCAGTGCTTGGCCTTTGATGGCTTTGAGAGTCTTGAAAACAATGTAGTATTCCGCCAGGAGCATTTGCCACCTTGCTATCCCCCCAGAGAGAGAGGCTTTCTCGAATATGTATTTCAGTGCGCCCATGCGAGCGATGAGCCAAGTTGTGTGATAAAGCATGTACTGCCAGAGCAGCCCAAGCGAATGCGCAGCACGTCCGTTCTAGTGCTGAATATCTGTTCTCGTAATCCGTGAACTTCTTTCTCAGTTAGTTCGTGGGATCGGCATCTCCTGAATGGCTTTCACCTTGTCGGGATACATCTCACTCATCTTCTGCACAGGCTACACCATGACCGTTCCCAACGACCGGAACAGTGACACATGCACAGTTTCTTGGGCGCATTACCCAGGAAGAGTGGCTGGCTGCCTCATCTCGAAAGCCATTAATGACTCTTATTCCTACCCAACGGATCAACCGCAGAGCTCCGGGCCAACCCTTACCAGTGATTCTCGCCTCCCCTACCATTCTGTCCTTCCAGGAGGAGATGGATGAATGGAAAGCAAGTAAACAGGAAAGCTAGACTAAGGTCCTTAACCAGGGGTTGGAAGCCCTATTTTCAAGGGGTGATGGGAGGTGAGTTCGGGTATGACCTGGGTATGGCTTCGGTATGATTCTAACAGGTCCTACTCTGATCTCACTCTCAAGCTATTCTCTTTATAGACAGCGACTCCCTCCCTAGACTGCTATTATCTCTCTACACTGCATTGCTCCCTTATTAGTAACTCAACTCAAATGCCATAACTCCCTTCAGGTTTAAAGGCGCAAAGAAAGAAACTTCTTAACAAAGCCTTAACTACTAACATTATATAAACCATATGCAATACTGGAACCTAACTCGAAAAACCTGGAATATAAAACTTTAAACATCCTAAATTCACCTTTTCAAAATGTTTTTCGGCTAAAAAAGATAGATTAAGTTTGTGTTCAGTGGTACCTTTTCCCTTCCATGTTAATAGTGGAAATAAAGCAAGAAAATCAATGAAAAAACGAGAAAAAAGGTATCGGATTGACGTCGGCAGGGGGTTCCTATTAAGTCTTTCCTCCATTAACGAAATTGCCAACAGCCACCGATACGGATACCCGACTTGAGGAAGCAAGCACCGGCCGGAGTGCCCTCGAAGCTTATTTATCAATATCTTCCTTATGTGATGGCTCTCGACATCTGTCTCAGGTACCTAACTTTGGACGGATTCTATTCTGTACCCATCTATGGAACCATCTTGGCTGACTTCCTCGCAGCACATCCTATCCCCGATGATTCACCTCTGGCAACAGACTTACCAGATGAATAAGTTATGCAGATCGAGATAAAAAGGGGCTGGAAAATGTACTTTGATTGAGCTTCAAGGAGTCCCGACGGCCAAAAACAGGAAAAAAAAACAAAAACAAAACTTTTTTCTTTTTTCGATTTTGAGTTCTTTTTAGAAGAGAGAAAGAGTAGAAACAAAGGGTACGCTCTCTAGAAGATTTGCTCGGAGCTGTTCACTTTCACTCGGTCGACTGGTATCTTGAAACCTCTTCGCTTGCGGGGGCAGGAGTGGAAACATCTGAGAGAGCGCTTCGCGAAAGAATCGCGTGGCGCGGTGAAGGGTTCCCGTTGGGGTTTCCGGCTCTCCTGGTCTCCACCTACTTGTGGAAGAGGGGGGTGAGTTGATATTAAGGTGTCAAGGCGCTCGAAGAAGGCCACAAGCGGAAGCAACCGATGCTTTGGTCATTCAGTTGACTCCTTGCTGCCAGTCCGTGCTTGCTGTCATGCTGGCAAAAGCGGGGCTTTCGGTCGGTTTTACCTACTATTGGATTTGAACCAATGACTCTCGCCGTATGAAAGCGATACTCTAACCGCTGAGTCAAGTAGGTCAAGCTGAGTCAAGTCAGAGAAAATAGACCCCTATAAGTATAAGAGAAAGCCGCGCAACCAAAGTTCCCCTTACTATACAAGGGGGGGCGGAGCGCTAAGAAAGAGAAAGCGTTATCACTATACGAAATGAAGCAGCGGCTAGCACGCTAAGCTAAGATCAACCACTTGGAGAACGCGGAGCCTTTCTTTCTCGGTCGTCTGTCTTAATAAGTTAAGCGGATTCCGATTCATGTGGTCGTTCTCTGTTGCATTGGTGTTTTCACTCCCCACTCTCCACCATAACAAAATGTTTCCACTATATCTCAGGAGTAGTCAAAGGAAGTACGGCGGGTCCGAGTAGGAAAAAATGAACTAAGAATTAGGGCATAGAACAATGGATCAATTCATTCAACAAGATCCGTTCGGATCAGACCAGGATGAATGGGATTGGTTTGACCTCTCGCTCGGAATTAACCCGCCGCCGACAGATGTCCCACGCCACGTTTCGTGAACAGCTATGCCCGAGAATGAATGAATTGTGATATAGCGCCGAATAAGTCACAGCTCTATTCCCGACTTGAAATCCATAAAGGACTTTAAGGGAGATAAAAGAGGGGCCCTAAAATGCCTCGGGACGACTGCACGTTACATCATAGCAGCACGACCAAACGGAGGCGGAAAGCCGGTTGGGCGCTAGCGCTTTATATTATACTAATCTAATATGAATTAAATTAAGTTAAGGGCTTTTCCCTTATTAGTAAAGTTGCTCGAGGCCGGAAAATGAGAATACAATCTAGAAGATCTGGTCGAATGGTAGAAGAATCTATGGATTCGTTAGGAATCGATAGTCGTTGGCTGGACATACGAGTCACAACCGGCCGGGAAGAGGAGAGATCAACGACGGAGCTACTAGCTACTAGTTGTAAAGGAAAGGGCAAGACCACCTTTCGTACATTTCTACTGGTCCAGACATTCGAATAGCGAACGAAAGACCAGGAGATTGGATCTAGAAAGCACTTCCAGCAGGGTTGACGGCTGTGTGGCCCTCATTCAGCTGGAAGTAGGAAATCAATCCCGGCACGACCGATGACTTAGTCTCCTTCTCCGCTTCGACTCAACCACCTACCTAACCTCTTAGAAAAGATCCGATAGATAGCAGCTACCTAACTTTTAAGCCCTTCACCAATCAAGGTCTTTCATCTAGCAAGTCCTAGTACTATGTTCTCCAAGCTTGACTAATAGAATAGGCAGGCCCTTTAGAGAGCAGTAGAATGTTGGGTTAGCTCTGCCTTTAAGTGATAGGGGGTGAGGGGAACTGCTCAGAAATGTCTTAGTTGGTTGAGGAGTGACCGATCCGGTCAGTCAAAAAACAAAAAAAGAAAATAAAGAGTGACATCGGGACCTTATTGCCTCTCGTTGCTTACTTTAAATCGAGTCACTTCGTCTATCCCCTTCCATCAACAGAAGTCTCGGCTATAGCTATAAGAAAGTGTGGATATTTATTATCCCGCACTAACCTATATTTCCAGCATTTAGCGCCTAAAACCACTGAAAGGGTCGATGCAGCTCCCCTCCCTTCATCATAAGGGGCAGTTTTAACCGCTTTCTTGTCCACGGCCTTTTCTTTTAACCCCGGAATCGGATCGGGCAGGAAGTCCTTGCTCTGCGTTCCGTCAACCGTAGATGAAAACGGAGCAACTACTAGACCATCCCAAACAACATTTAACAGACACCTACGCCAAAGCAAAGCATCGGTACTCGTTGAATCATCTAGTTTTTACAGATGTCATTCGAAATCTCATAATAGAAGAAAAAAGATTCCGTTCGATCTCTTTCTGTAATAAGGGGATTTATCCTGCCAACAACAGTCTGTTCTCTTTCATCGGTCTATGTATGGCAATCGGTCATTTCTTTCTATCTTGCTTGGTTACCGGTCTTTCTGTCTTTAAAGAGATCGATTTCTGTCCTTTTTCTGGTATCGCTCTAATAGGTCTAAGCTGTCTTGTTCAAGCATTGGCAATACGTCCACAAATACGGATTCCCTCCTTTATAAAGAGTTGCCCTGTAGTTTCATTCTAGCTCAATACCCTTTCACCGCCTTCTCCCACTTCTCTTATAAGGTGAGCTTATTCATGAGGCTGATTCGTAGTTCTCCTTACATTACAAGAAAAAGACTAATAGAAAGCGTGGAAAGCGGGAAGAATAGTCCTAGTTTGGAGGATTAGGCCCTGCTTCCAAGGCTGATAGGATTTCACTCAACTCATCAGTCTTAGGCCTTAGCGGGATTGCAACACTAGACTAAGAGATTGGAAGACTTTTTTCCATCATTTCCTACTTTCTTTACGGACTAGGGCGAATCGCAAGCAGACATAATGGAAATGGAAGGCTTGGACTGGACAGCAGCGAGTCGGGCGTACTCGACTACTTGAACAGGGACACGCAGAAGCCAATTCTCCGACACACGAACAATCTATTGAAAAAAAAAGGGACGAAAGAGAAGAAAAAAGGTAGTTTACTTGCTTAGTGCTTGTGCGCTAAGGGAAGAAAGATCGAAAAGTCGAAACTTTCGAAAGCGCACTCACTCTTCTCAAAATCTCTTATCTTAAGAGAAGAAAGATCTACGCTACGAAAAGGAGCGAGCGGAGAGAGCATAAAGAGCTTACTTATAAGGTACGAGCTTAGAGCCTTGCGTCACTCTGGTATGCTAATCACTTCGTTGTACGACTCTGGAACGGTAGTCGCTTAGTGCGACAGCACTATGGGATGCAAAGAAGCTTCGTCACCCTTCTTTAGTTGCTTCTACTTTTTCATCGAGATTGGGTTGGTGTTCAGTGTACCGCTTGTGTAGCCTATGCGAAGCAAGCGGGTACAAGATCGAAAAGAATGCGTTGCATGGAAATGAGATGTCCAAGATATTAAGAACGAGGGGAAGAATCGACGAGGAATCTAGACTAGAGAGGAATCTAGAACATCAAATCGTGAATGAAAAAGAAAAAGCGTGAGGAGAAT